CTCTCGAGTTTAATTTATGGAGTAAGACATCGATTTCTCAATAAGATAAATTATGTTCATTGCATAATTGGCTCCCTTGAAAAGCATTGGCGCATGTGTAAACGAGGTGCTCTACCTAACTGAGCTATAGCCCTTGTTCATAGATATCTTAACATATAGATAATTTCTTGTCAAGATGGATTGGATATTCCATGATCCCACAGGATAGTTTCTATGGCTAAAGGAGATTGGTATTGCTTATCAATAATATTCCATCTATAATTCCCCAAGTAATGGATCCTTTTTGGTGATAAATAACCTACTTAACTCAGTGGTTAGAGTATTGCTTTCATACGGCGGGAGTCATTGGTTCAAATCCAATAGTAGGTAGAACTCATTAGATACCGGAGTCAATGGTATCTAATAAGTTTTTCTACCATACTTTTTCTTTTAGTTGTATCAGATTAGACTTTAACTGTATTCCATTTCAATTAGCAGAATTTAAATGGGGTATGTATAGTATAATAAATAACTTCCACTTCTAAAGATAAAAAACTTCTTTTGATTGATTATTTTTATTTATTGAAAATATTATTGATAGCCTCTACTCGTGTCCTAGCCCGCCTGAGAGCTAGATTCGCCTCAATTGTCTGTTTCTTACCTTCAGCTCTACTTAAGTTAGCTTCAGCTATTTTAAGAGCTTGTTGAGCTTCTTGCGGATCAATGTCAGTACTCATCTCTGCATCATTTCCTAAAATAGTGATCTCATTATTACCTATCCTAGCGAAACCGCCCATCAGAGCCACAGTTAACCATTGGTCATTGAGGCGTATTCTCAAAAGACCGATATCTACAGCTGTAGCAATAGGGGCATGGTTTGGTAATACACCAATTTGGCCACTATTAGTAGATAAAATGATTTCTTTCACTTCTGAATCCAAAATAATTCGATTAGGAGTCAGTACACAAAGATTTAAGGTCATTTCTTCAAATTGCTCTCCCCTTCTAAGTTCATAGCTTTCGCGGTAGCTTCATCAATGTTACCCACCAAATAAAAGGCCTGCTCGGGAAGACCATCTAATTCTCCGGAAAGAATCAATTGAAACCCCTTAATTGTTTCTGCGAGAGCAACATATTTACCTGGAGAACCAGTAAATACTTCTGCCACGAAGAAGGGTTGTGACAAAAAACGCTCAATTTTTCGTGCTCTTGCTACAGTTAAACGGTCCTCCTCGGATAATTCGTCCAACCCAAGGATAGCTATAATGTCTTGAAGTTCTTTGTAACGTTGTGAAGTTTGCTTAACTCTTTGCGCAATTTCATAATGTTCCTCGCCAACAATCCGAGGTTGTAACATAGTTGACGTGGAATCTAAAGGATCCACTGCCGGATAAATACCTTTGGCAGCTAATCCTCTTGATAGTACGGTAGTAGCATCTAAATGTGCAAATGTCGCGGCAGGAGCAGGGTCGGTCAAATCGTCCGCAGGTACATAAACTGCTTGGATCGAAGTTATGGATCCCTCTTTGGTAGAAGTAATTCTTTCTTGCAAAGAACCCATTTCTGTACTAAGTGTAGGTTGATAACCTACTGCAGAAGGCATTCTCCCTAATAAGGCGGATACTTCTGATCCTGCTTGGACGAAACGAAAGATATTGTCGATGAATAAAAGTACGTCTTGCTCATTAACATCCCGGAAATATTCTGCCATGGTTAGGGCAGTCAAACCAACTCTCATACGAGCTCCCGGGGGTTCATTCATTTGACCATAGACTAGAGCCACTTTTGATTCTGCAATATTTTTTTCATTAATCACTCCAGATTCTTTCATTTCCATGTAGAGATCATTTCCTTCACGAGTACGTTCGCCTACTCCGCCAAATACGGATACGCCTCCATGAGCTTTGGCAATGTTGTTGATCAATTCCATGATGAGTACTGTTTTACCTACTCCAGCTCCTCCAAATAACCCTATTTTTCCTCCACGGCGATAGGGAGCTAAAAGATCCACTACTTTAATTCCTGTTTCAAAGATTGATAATTTTGTATCTAACTGTATAAAGGCAGGCGCAGATCTATGAATAGGAGATGTTGTGCGAGTATCTACGGGACCTAAATTATCAACAGGCTCCCCAAGAACATTGAAAATTCGTCCAAGAGTAGCTCCTCCGACTGGAACACTTAGAGGAGTTCCCGTGTCAATCACTTCCATCCCTCTCATCAGCCCATCTGTAGCACTCATAGCGACAGCTCTAACTCGATTATTTCCTAATAATTGTTGTACCTCGCAAGTAACATTAATTTGTGGACCGACAGTATCTCGACCCTTAACTACTAAAGCATTATAAATATTAGGCATTTTGCCGGGGGGAAAAACAACGTCCAATACCGGGCCAATAATTTGAGCGATACGCCCTAGGTTTTTTTCTTCAAGCGCGGAAACGCCAAGACCAGAAGTAGTAGGATTTATTCTCATAATAATTAAAGTGAAATATGTCGAAATTTTTGACTAGTACCGAAA